GGATGGTCATAATAAGGTTTACAAGTCATTTTCAGATGTAATTGAAGGCAAAGAGGGAAGATTTCGCGAGACTCTGCTTGGGAAACGGGTCGATTATTCGGGGCGCTCGGTGATTGTCGTTGGACCTTCACTTTCATTACATCGCTGTGGATTGCCTCGCGAAATAGCAATAGAGCTCTTCCAGACATTTGTAATTCGTGGTTTAATTAGACAACATCTGGCTTCGAACATAGGAGTTGCTAAGAGTCAAATTCGTGAAAAAAAGCCGATTGTCTGGGAAATCCTTCAAGAAGTCATGCAGGGGCATCCCGTATTACTGAATAGAGCACCTACCCTACATAGATTAGGCATACAGTCATTCCAACCAATTTTAGTGGAAGGGCGCACTATTTGTTTACATCCATTAGTTTGTAAGGGGTTCAATGCAGACTTTGATGGGGATCAAATGGCTGTTCATGTGCCTTTATCTTTAGAGGCTCAAGCAGAGGCTCGTTTACTTATGTTTTCTCATATGAATCTCTTATCTCCAGCTATTGGAGATCCCATTTCTGTACCGACTCAAGATATGCTTATTGGACTCTATGTATTAACGAGCGGCACCCGTCGAGGTATTTGTGCAAACAGATATAATCCATGTAATCGAAAAAACTATCAAAATGAAAGAATTTACGAAACAAACTCTAAGTATACGAAAGAACCTTTTTTTTGCAATTCCTATGATGCAATTGGAGCTTATCGACAGAAAAGAATCAATTTAGATAGTCCTTTGTGGCTTCGGTGGCAATTAGATCAACGCGTTATTGCTTCAAGAGAAGTTCCTATCGAAGTTCACTATGAATCTTTTGGTAACTATCATGAGATTTATGCACACTATCTAATAGTAAGAAGTGTAAAAAAAGAAACTTTTTGTATATATATTCGAACCACAGTTGGTCATATTTCTTTTTATCGAGAAATCGAGGAAGCTATACAAGGTTTTTCTCAAGCATGTTCATATGATACCTAATAATATGGTATTAAAAAAAAGGAATTCTAGGACACCCGTGTGAATTCGGACCTCTCCGATTCAACTCGGACCATAGTTCCTGACCTAAAATTCTACGCAAATCAAGATCGAGAAAAGGAAGTTTTGCAATCATTGACTCAAACTCATTGTCGAATCCCATTCAGCAGAATATGGAGGTACTTATGGCGGAACGGGCCAATCTGGTATTTCACAATAAAGTGATAGATGGAACTGCTATTAAACGACTTATTAGCCGATTAATAGATCACTTCGGGATGGCATATACATCACACATCCTAGATCAAGTAAAGACTCTGGGTTTCCAGCAAGCCACTGCTACATCCATTTCATTAGGAATTGATGATCTTTTAACGATACCTTCTAAGGGCTGGCTTGTCCAAGATGCTGAACAACAAAGTTGGATTTTGGAAAAACACCATCATTATGGGAATGTACATGCGGTAGAAAAATTACGCCAATCTATTGAGATATGGTATGCTACAAGTGAATATTTGCGACAAGAAATGAATCCTAATTTTAGGATGACGGACCCCTTCAATCCAGTCCATATGATGTCTTTTTCGGGAGCTAGGGGAAATGCATCTCAAGTACATCAATTAGTAGGTATGAGAGGATTAATGTCGGATCCCCAAGGACAAATGATTGATTTACCTATTCAAAGCAATTTACGCGAAGGACTGTCTTTAACAGAATATATTATTTCTTGCTATGGAGCCCGTAAAGGAGTTGTAGATACTGCTGTACGCACATCAGATGCTGGATATCTTACGCGTCGACTTGTTGAAGTAGTTCAACATATTGTTGTACGTAGAACAGATTGTGGCACTATCCGAGGGATTTCTGTGAGTCCTCGAAATAAAAATCGGATGATGTCAGAAAGAATTTTTATCCAAACATTAATTGGTCGTGTCTTAGCAGACGATATATATATAGGTTCCCGATGTGTCGCCTTTCGAAATCAAGATCTTGGGATTGGACTTGTCAATCGATTAATAACCTTTGGAACACAATCAATATCTATTCGAACTCCCTTTACTTGTCGGAGTACATCTTGGATCTGTCGATTATGTTATGGTCGGAGTCCCACTCATGGTGACCTAGTTGAATTGGGGGAAGCTGTAGGTATTATCGCGGGTCAATCGATCGGCGAACCGGGGACTCAACTAACATTAAGAACTTTTCATACCGGCGGGGTATTTACAGGAGGTACTGCCGAACATGTACGAGCCCCTTATAATGGAAAAATAAAATTCAATGAGGATTTGGTTCATCCTACACGTACACGTCACGGGCATCCTGCCTTTCTATGTTATATAGACTTATCTGTAATTATTGAGAGCGAAGATATTATACATAGCGTGACTATTCCACCAAAAAGTTTTCTTTTAGTTCAAAATGATCAATATGTGGAATCAGAACAAGTTATTGCTGAGATTCGCGAGGGAACATACACTTTTCATTTTAAAGAGAGGG